GATGATATACGCTGGCTAAAAATCCGCCTGGTGATACATCATAGGCACACTGAGAACGTAAATAATTGTAACCATATACATATGAAATGACAGCAATGGAATCCCAATCCTCCGTTTTTATTTGTAAAGTTTCTATTCCTCGGCAATCGAAGCCCAGAGATCTATGAACTAGCTCATGCTTGACTAACCAATCAGATAAACGATCCTGCCGCATTTTCTTGATTTCTCCCACATTTATATATATATATATGATATATGAGTATTTCACATTTACAATGAAATTTTTAAAGATTGATCCTTTTCTTTCTTATTTTATTCTGCACAAAGGAACCCTGCCTGATTCACTAATTCGTGGGAAGATACTGAACTTTTGGATTTGAAAAATTTGTCAGAAGGTTTCTCTGAAGTAGATGGTAATTGATAGAGCAATTCTTGATCGTAATTTCCAGTATAAGTACTGCGTCGAACAGAAAACTTGTGATTGGTAGTAAAACATCGATTTTCCTCTTGAGACACCGTTCTATCTTCAAAGATTTCTCGAGATATCTTCTTACGAAGTTTCGTTATAGCATCGAAAACAGCCTCTGGTTTAGGTGGGCAACCCGGCAAATAGACATCGACAGGAATTAACTTATCGACTCCACGAACAGTACTATATGAATCAGTACTGAACATCCCTCCCGTAATAGTGCATGCCCCCATAGCGATGACATATTTTGGTTCGGGCATTTGTTCATATAATCTCACTAAAGAAGGAGCCATTTTCATTGTTACTGTGCCGGCTGTTAAAATTAGGTCTGCTTGTCTAGGACTCGACCTTGGTACCAATCCATAACGATCAAAGTCGAATCGCGAACCTATTAATGAAGCAAATTCAATGAAACAACAACTTGTACCATATAGAAGTGGCCATAAACTGGAAAGTCTTGACCAATTTGAAAGATCATTCGGTGTAGTTGAAATAACTGAATTGGTGGTTGTTTTGTCAAGTAAGGAAAACTCAGTTAAATTCATAACTGTCTCAATGTAATCTTTTCCTTCTTTTTGATTTTGAGTGTTTGAATATTCAGTTAAGACCATTCCAATGCTCCTTTTCGCCATGCATAAACTGAACCAACAATTGGGATAAGCACGAAAATTAAAGCTTCGATAAATACAGATATACCCAATACATCGAAACTCATTGCCCACGGATAAAGAAAGACTGTTTCAACATCAAAAACAACAAAAACGAGAGCAAACATGTAATAGCGGATTCGGAATTGTAACCAAGCATCCCCCATGGGTTCTATACCCGATTCATAACTAGAGAGCTTCTCTGGCCCTTCACTAACAGGGGCTAAAACTCCGGAAATTACAAATGCCAAGATAGGAATAACACTTGATATTATTAGAAATGCCCAAAAAATATCATATTCGTGAAGCAGAAACATAAATGTACCGTACTCCTATTAAGAATGTGGAATATGATGAATTATTCGATTCGAATTGGAATTTTCAATTCATCTAGAACTTCTTTGGTAAAACAAGAATTGATTTTGATCAAACCAAATTGTTTAGAATTTGATTGCTGTGGAGCATGTCTTGTTTAAAGATTCATCTAGTGGAATCCCACTTACATTTTTTATTTTGATTCTATTTAGAATTCTATTTTAATATGCTGTAGACGTAGGGTGCTCTTACACAAAAAACTCTCTCACTTTGTCTCGGATTCTCTATCCTCTATAAAAAAATAAATAAAGAAATTCAATTAAAATATTAAAGAAAATTATTTTCAATTTGAAAAAATAAATAAACTAAAATATACTAACCTAAAACCTAAAAAATGTCCTATACCCTATCTTATATCCTCCTATATCCTATAATAGAACTTAGATATTATATTAATATAATAAAAAATACAATTTAATAAAATAATAAATATAATTTAATAATAAATATAATTTAATAATAAATATAATTTTTATAAATTAAATATAATTTCTAAATTCTAAATTTTCTAATTTTAAATCAAAATAAAAAATAATTAGTTATGAAAAATTTTATGGAATCAAATGTGAATTTCATTTCCATTTTTCAATCAAAACTGAAACGCTTTCAGTAGTCATATATCTATATATATATATATTAATAAAATATAATGTCTAGGGATTCCTAGCATATTCTATTGGAAGTGGAAGGATTCTTTTCATAAAAATCCGGATAGAGGATCATTGCTTCTATTGATTTGATACAAATTGATTTGATACGAATACGGAAACTAAAAAAAATCTAATGCATCGAACTTTTTTCTATCCTTCCCTTGTCCTATATTTTATTTCTATTTTTCTTAATTTATTTGATTCAATCTGTTGAATTAAGAAGTCACACATATAACACTTTCCATACAAAGGAATTCGAAACTTTAAATAGGTACTTACTATACTATCCTCTCTCTCAGAAATAAATAATAAAATTTGAGTTATTTCATTAGATTTAGGGCGAAAAAGTCATTCCATTTCGGACCAATTTCTATTCTAGTACTAAGAATCTCTAGTATTAAAGTAAAGAAAGATTGTGATTTGGAATGAAGCAAAATACTTGTTTGTTTTGTTATGGCAATTACAATTAATAATTGAATGGTAAGACCAAGCAATGAATTAGATTTCCCTACACGAGAAACGGTTTTGAGAGCAAACCCACACTCGGAAAAATTGCAAAGAAGAATAGAATGGTAGAATTGACAGAATCATAAATCATCTACATAACATACTTCTGATAGAAAGAATCACATACTATCAAATTATTCGATAGACTAAATGTCCAAACCTACTCAACTCATAAAATAGAAAATAAAGGAAGAAATCTTGATCCTTGATACATCTAAGACCAATTCATTATCTTTGCATTATCTGTAAATCAATCAATGGGGTTTATGTTATTCCGATTAATGATTAGTCAAGGGTATTCCACAAATAAATAAAAAACAAGATCAAGAAAAGAATATGTCACGGATCCATGTGACTTAAGATTAGACTTGATTGGGTCAGGTTGCACAAAATAATGTCATGATTTTCACTTCATAAATTGACTGGGATTTGGTATACCAAAGCAAAAGTGTATCACAAACTCTTTGATCATGGACAGACAAAAAAAGATAAAAAAGTCATACGGAATTCATCTACTATAATTAATGAAAAAGGATGCGTATTTTATACGAGATTTTACAAATACGAATTAGACCTATTTATTGGAATTCTTTTTTTTTTTTTTCTGTCTCTATGCATTTAGATTAGATGAGGGTGTGATAATGCTTTCATTTCTATGGACCAGACCAACCAACAAAAACAAGCGACCATTCTATTGAAGAAAAGAAAAACATACTAAACGAAAATGAAAAAATTGAATAAAATATATAAAATTAAAATATATAAAATATATATAAATTAAATTGAATATTTAATATATTAATATATATATATTAATATTAGGTATATTAGGTATATTAATATTAGGGCTATACGGACTCGAACCGTAGACCTTCTCGGTAAAACAGATCAAACTTATTATTATCGAAATGATTTGAACTGTTTCAAAGACCCAACATGCATTTTGTTGCATTGGGCTCTTTCATAAACTGATATAAAGATCAGTTAGTCCACCATATTTTTCTTTATAGGAAGATAATGAAATGGCTCCATATGCTCTGATTCATTATTTGTATTTTGATCCAGGAGCAATACCAAAGTGTTTCAAAGAAGGGTTATCTTGACTTAGGTCTGCCTTCGGCCCTAAGTTAAATGGAGTCTCTATCGCTCCGCTACAAGAGTCGAATATGAAACTTCATACACCTTAAAGTTCATAGGACGAAAAGAGGTTCTTTTGAGGCCCTTATACTCATTATGCCTAGCATTGAATGGGTATTTACCTTATCAACTATCAAATCAATGGCGGGTTCTATTTGATTTGGCAACTTGATTCACACCAAAATCGGACCGAACCAAATATTTGTCAGGCTATTGTTCTCTTGTTCCCTAGAACCTATGGAGTAAGACATCGATTTCTCAATAACATCAATTATGCTCATTGCATAATAGACTCCCTTGAAAAGCATTGGCGCACGTGTAAACGAGGTGCTCTACCAACTGAGCTATAGCCCTTGTCATAGAGATCTTAACATATAGAGAATTTCTTGTCAAGATAGATATTCCAGAATCCCATACAATAGCTCTCTGATTTGTTTACTCTTAATTAACAGATTAGTATTGCTTAGAAATAATATTCCACCTATAATTCCCGAAGGATGGGTCTTTTTTTGGTGGTGATAAACGACCTACTTAACTCAGTGGTTAGAGTATTGCTTTCATACGGCGGGAGTCATTGGTTCAAATCCAATAGTAGGTAGAATTTTTTAGAGTATACTAATTAGTATAGTAGGTAGAACTTATTAGATACCGCAGTCAATGGAATGATATCTAATAAGTTTTTCTACCCTTTTTTTTTTTTCGTTGTATCAGATTAGACTTCAATTGACAGACATAAAATGTGGTGTATTGTATAATAAGAAATTTCTAAAAAAATTCTTTTTATTATTTTGGTGTATTGACTTGACTAGTAGGAAATAACATTGAGAGCCTCCACTCGTGTCCTAGCTCGTCTGAGAGCTAGATTTGCTTCAATTACTTGTCTCTTACCCTCCGCTTTATTCAAGTTAGCTTCTGCTATTTCAAGAGCTTGTTGAGCTTCTTGCGGATCAATGTCAGTACTTATCTCCGCATCATTTCCTAAAATAGTGATCTCATTATTACCTATTCTAGCGAAACCACCCATCAGAGCTATCGTTAACCATTGGTCGTCGAGGCGTATTCTCAATAGACCTATATCTACAGCCGTAGCTAAAAGGGCGTGATTTGGTAATACGCCAATTTGGCCACTATTAGTAGATAAAATGATTTCTTTCACTTTTGAATCCCAAATAATTCGATTAGGAGTCAGTACACAAAGATTTAAGGTCATTTCTT